TACATATCCGCCCAGTTTGTCAACGTTTTTTGAAATGATACAACAGAAGATGCTTTTGTGCACGACAGAAAAGCTATCCCCAGCAGAACTGTATAATCATTGGTTTTATACCAATGAACAAAAACGAAACAACCTCATCAACGAACTTATCAATCGAATTGAAGCTCTAGACAAGGGGTCTCTTGCTATGGATGTACTCGAAAAAAGAACTAGATTGTGCAATGATGAGACTGAACAAGAATGCTTACCTAAAATATATGATCCTCTTTTGAATGGACCCCATCGTGGAACAATCAAAGAATTGTATTCAGGTTCAAACATGAACGAGTATTTAATAAACTCGATAGAAGATTCTATCGAAACTCTTTGGATAAACAAACTTCATGATATCGCTCTTCCTACTGCCCTTACTACTGATTACCGAGAATTTGAAGAAAAAATAAAAAACACTTTTGATTTAAATTTAAAATTGTAAATTCAAAATACAGTAAATTACTATAAAAATAAATACATAAAATAAGTAAAAGAAGAGATAAGAAGAGATTCGTCCTCCACCTACATATTTGATAATTTCTGCTACAAATAAATTTAGAATAGCAACAGCATTCGTAATTCCATCAATTACTTGTTTATCAAAAAAATAACTTAGTTCTGCCAGCCCTCTTATACCTGTAGTTAAGGTTTTTGTATAAATAGCGTCTATGTAACCACGATTATATGACCAATTATATATAAAATTTAGTATTTTGTCCCAAATAATTCTCCTAGGACCCAGTTGAACAGATAAATTTATGAAGTTCAAATTATTAAAATTGGAATAAGCAGGCCCATAGAAAAGAAACGCTATAAATATTCCGAAATATGCTATACTGACTGAAAAAATAGCATTTATCACAAATTCATCCCAATCAAAATCATAATTTGAATGTAAAAAGTTTATTGATGGAGTTAACCATCTGGATAATATATCTAAATGAATTATTCCTTGACCAAAAGGAATTCCTATGGATCCAACGAACAAAGTAACTAAGACCAATATAAGAAGTGGTAATAACATAGTATTGTCCGATTCATAAGGATATGTGGAAATTTTTTTATTGGAAAAATTTTTTATAGTAATAAGAGGACCCACCATATTGGTTTCTACATTACCAACAATAGGATATACTTTTTTCGAAAAAACAGAAATTCTTTGATTATGATTCATTGTTGATAAAATCAAATTATTTTTTTTTACTTTTTGTCCTTTTTTTCCCCAGATAGATATTGAATGGAACACATTATTTTTTTTGCCGCTGTAATTTTTACAATTACTATTTAAATGACCTTCAAAAGTAAGTAAATACATCCGAAACATATAAAATGCAGTTAATCCTGCTGTGAAACAAGCTATTATTGCAAAAATGGGTGAATACAACCAACTATCATTAAGAATTTCATCTTTGGACCAAAAACAAGCAAGAGGTGGAATACCACAAAGAGAAAGCGTGCCTAAAAAAAATGAAATTTTTGTAATTGGGACATATTTTTTTAAACCACCCATAAGAACCATATTCTGGCTTTTATCTGGGGAATACCCAACAATAGTTTCCATTGAATGAATAATGGAGCCAGATCCTAAAAACAATAATGCTTTCGAATAGGCATGAGTGATCAAATGAAATAAAGCAGTTCGATAAGATCCCATACCTAAAGCTAACATAATATAGCCCAATTGCGACATTGTAGAATAGGCTAGACTTCTTTTAATGTCTCTTTGAGCAAGAGCTAAAGTAGCTCCTAATAGTATTGTTATTATACCTACCAAAGAAATTATATTCAGTATGTAAGGTATGACTGTAAAAAGAGGAAAAAGTCGAGCTACAAGAAAAATTCCTGCTGCTACCATAGTAGCAGCATGTATAAGAGCCGAAATAGGAGTAGGGCCTTCCATAGCATCAGGTAACCATACATGAAGAGGGAATTGCGCAGACTTGGCAACCGAACCTACAAATAATAGGGAAGCACACAAAGTAAGAAATAAAGAATTGTCCCCATTATTATCAATCAAATTATTGGCTATTTCAAATAAATCCCGAAATTCAAAACTCCCCGTTATCCAATAAAGACCTAAGATTCCTAAAAATAAAAAAAAATCCCCTACACGATTAGTTACAAACGCTTTTTGACAAGCAGTTGCGGCAAGGGGTCGTGTGAACCAAAAACCTATTAATAGATACGAACACATTCCAACTAATTCCCAAAAAATATAAATTTGTATCAAATTTGAACTAGTAACTAATCCCAGCATCGAAGCGTTAAAAAAACTAATATAAGCAAAAAATGTCAAATAGCCTTGATCATGAGACATATAATTGTCACTATAAATAAGAACCATTATTCCAACAGTAGTTATTAATATTAACATAATGGAAGTAAGCGGATCTATTAAGTGACCTAAATCTAAAGCAAAATCATTATTTAAGGTCCAAGACCATACATATTGGTAGGATGGACTGCCATTTATTTGCTGAATAGACAGATTGGCGGAAAAAATCATAACGATACTTAGTAATAAAACACTAAGAAAAGCCCATATACGACGAATATTTTTTGTTGCCGCCGGGAAAAGAAAAAGGCCTACCCCTATTGCTATAGGAACCGGAAGGGGGACGAAAGGTATGATCCACGCATATTGATACGTATATTCCATAAAAAATAAACCTTTTTTTATTGTTAAATTGTTTCCGATTCACCAACTCTTTTATATTTAGAACGGAGCAAAAAAAAAATAAAGATATGAAAAGACTTTAATAGAAATAGAATTAATATAGAAATAGAATTAAGAATTCTGATGATTTCCAAATAGTCAAATAAAAACGATTAAGTCTGGTTATTCTTTTTTAAAAATTAAAGATTAAGATATATGAACATAGAGAATATAATATTTTCAATCATTTCATTATTACAATAATTTAGTTTATATACATAAAACAAGTCCAAAAATTAAACAAGTCCAAAAATTATGAAAAAAAAAAGTACTTGATTCCGAGTATCCTATGATCCACCAATAACTCAACCCGATAAACAAAAAAACAAGGAGATTTTTTTCTTATTTTCGTTAATTGAGTCGGAATTCAGAATTCAGAATCATTAATCGGTTGTGAACTAGTCCGTTGGGAAACTGAGTGAGTTGCTTATATTTGTTTCAATAAAGCAACTTAAACTTATACTTGTGATTAATTTTATTGATGTTCGTCGATTTGTTACTCATCACTTCAGTTTGCACAGAGCTGAAATAATAATAAAAATTTCTGGTTCAAATAACATATCGTTTAATAAATTTTTTACTAATGGATACTCATTTTTTCTAATTTTAATTAGATTAGATATACTTTCTTGATCCTCGATCAATTACAATTAATAGAAAGAGTTTTACAGTCTAGTTTTCTTAAATTAGGTAAGGGTTCTTAAACTTTTTGATTTCTTTTTTGAAATTAGATGAAATGCAACATGGCAAAAATAGACAATTGAAACTCTTTTTTATTCTTTTTTACCAATGGAAAGCAACTCAATTTCTATAGCCATGACATGTATATATATAAATATCTTCATTCGAATATAGTTATATATATATAATACTAGTCAGTATAAATAATTCTTTCTTCAAAATATTGTATGTAAATTTGAGTAATAAAAAAATTATATATTTTTTTGAACAATAAATGTCTTCTACATTTAACTATAAAATCAATAACCTCTGCATTTTTGAATGGCGATTCAAAAAAAGCGTATTTCTATGTCCAAAAAGCATATTCGTAAAAATTTTTGGAAAAATCAAGTGTATTGGGCAGGAATAAAAGCTTTTCTTTAGCAAAATCCCTTTCGACCGGGAATTCTAAAAGCTTTTTTGTACAACAAACAAGTAATATATTATATAATAAAGACTTGGAAAAGTCTTGGAATAATCTTAATCGATATGAACCAACGAATTCGATAATTTATAAGATAAGAAATTACCATTAATATGGTAAACTTAATGAGATGCAATTTTCTATTGTCGTATGTTGTAGGATAACATTTTTGTGTCTACTAGACAAAGGCTCGAAAAATTAGGCACAATATATCATTTTTCTCTTTACAAAGTTTTCTCTTTCTCGTTAGTGGGTTTTTGTGGGATGGGGATTGTTATTTTCCCCATCGATTCACTTTTCACAAAAATGATATTTTTCTTTTAATTTTAAAAGGCTTATTGGGTTCTGGATGCCGAATATATATTCTATGTTTTAACTTAACTATAGAATACATTAAGATACCTATCCATAAAGCACAATATGCATTCCATAATGAAAAATCGTTTTAGAAATATTGAAGACAAATTTTCACTGGTATATCTACAGCCTACTAATTGGTTTGACTAATACTTAATTAGTTTGATAAATAGTACCACGAATTATGGGTACAATTTAAATCCTAGCAATTGGCAATTTATAGTTAATCCAGTTTTCAACCTATCCAACAAACATTTTAAACCTCCTTACAATTCTCAAATTTTACAAGAACTTAAACCACACGAAAAACCATTCAGTGCGGTTTTAAAACTAACAACAATAGCCCCACCTCACACTACAATTAAGTAAGGTAATGATTATTGAACGTTTAAATAGTAATTTAAAAGATATTTTGAATCTTTCGGCAAAATAAATATTGCATTGAATTTACTCCTCCAATCTCGACGATTAAAAATGAATGGGCTATTATGATTTCGAGCAAGCCGCTATGGTGAAATCGGTAGACACGCTGCTCTTAGGAAGCAGTGCTAGAGCATCTCGGTTCGAGTCCGAGTAGCGGCATATTTCTAAAAAAGAAATACTAGTCAAATAAATACTATTATAATTCCTATAATGGATAGAATATAATTTCAGATCTCCATTCCATTCTTGGAGGATATCCTTTTTAGGATTTTTTATGATATTTTTTACTTTAGAACATATATTAACTCACATTTCCTTGTCGATTGTTTCAATCGTACTGACGATTTATTTGATTAACTTATTAGTCCACGAAATCGTAGGATTATATGATTCGTCGGAAAAAGGAATGGTAGCCGCTTTTTTATGTATAACAGGATTATTAGTTATTCGTTGGATTTATTCGGGGCATTTACCCTTAAGTAATTTATATGAATCATTAATGTTCCTTTCATGGAGTTTATCCATTATTCATATGCTTCCTTTTTTTAGAAAACAAAAAAATCTTCTAAGTGCAATAACTGCACCCAGTGCTATTTTGACTCAAGGATTTGCCACCTCAGGTCTTTTAACTGAAATGCATCAATCCACAATATTAGTACCTGCTCTACAATCACAGTGGTTAATGATGCACGTAAGTATGATGGTATTGAGCTATGCATCTCTTCTCTGCGGATCATTATTATCAGTAGCTCTTCTAGCCATTACATTTCGAAAAAATAAAAAAAAAAATTTTAAATGTAAAAACAACCATTTTAGGTCATTTTCATTTGGAAAAATTCAATACGTGAATGAAATAAGCCATGTTTTACAAAACAATTGTTTTATTTCGTTTAGAAATTATCACAGGCATCAATTAATTCAGCAATTGGATTGTTGGAGTTCTCGTGTCATTAGTCTCGGTTTTCTATTTTTAACCATAGGTATTCTTTCGGGAGCAGTATGGGCTAATGAAGCGTGGGGATCCTACTGGAATTGGGACCCAAAAGAAACTTGGGCATTTATTACTTGGACAATATTCGCAATTTATTTACATACTAGAACAAATGAAAATTTGCAAGGCTCAAATTCTGCAATTGTGGCTTCTATAGGATTTTTTATAATTTGGATATGCTATTTTGGAGTCAATCTATTAGGAATAGGGCTGCATAGTTATGGTTCATTCGCATTAACATTTAATTGAAAAAAAAAAAGCAGTTACGAATAGAATATCAAATACATAATAGGAATAGCATAAGCATAGATAACTAAAGTTTGTACGAGTTTTTGAAAATCATTTGACTTGATTCAAATGATTTTCAAAAACTACAAAAATATTTGATTACAATTAAAGTTTATTTTATTAAGTTTTAAGTTAAAGTAAATTCATTTTTTGAACTTTTTTTTTACTTTTTTATTATAAAATAAAAACTAACTATCTATAAAAATAATTAGATATAATAGTTTCTACCTTGTCAATTGATAGTGAGAGAACGAAATCCGGATAAATACCAATACCTATTACGGGTAGAAAAATACAGATTGAAAGAAATAGTTCGCGCGGCCCAGAATCTAAAAAATGAGAATTTTGAGAATTAAATTGCTTATATCCGTAGAACATCTGACGTAACATAGATAATGAATAAATAGGAGTTAATATCATTCCAATTGCCGTTACAAAAGTTATTAGTATTTTTGGGATTAAAAGAAATTTTTGGCTCATAATTAATCCCAAAAATACTACAAATTCTGCAACAAAACCACTCATTCCAGGCAATGCAAGAGAAGCCAGCGAAAAGCTACTGAACATTGTAAATATTTTTGGCATTGGGATAGTTATTCCCCCCATTTCATCGAGATAAACAAGACGTGTTCTATCGTAACTCGTTCCTGCTAAGAAAAAAAGTGCAGCACCGATAAATCCATGAGAGATCATTTGTAAAAGGGCCCCGTTGAGTCCTGTATCAGTTATGGAACTAATTCCTATAATTATGAAACCCATATGAGATACAGAGGAATAGGCAATTCTCTTTTTTAAATTACGCTGACCCGGAGATGCTGAAGCTGCATAGATTATTTGAATTGCACCTACTATCATCAACCAGGGAGAAAATATAGAATGAGCATGGGGTAATAATTCCATATTGATACGAACCAATCCATATGCTCCCATTTTTAATAAGATTCCAGCTAAAAGCATACATGTACTGTAATGGGCTTCCCCATGGGTATCTGGTAACCATGTATGTAGAGGTATAATCGGTAATTTGATAGCATAAGCAATAAGAAATCCAAAATAGAATAGTATTTCCAATGCCACAGGATACGGCTGATTGGCTGATGTTTCAAAATTTAATGTTGGTTCATTGGAACCATATAAACCCATACCTAGAACTCCCATTAAGAGAAAAATGGAACCCCCCGCGGTGTACAAAATAAACTTTGTAGCTGAGTACAAACGTTTCTTCCCTCCCCACATGGATAAAAGTAGGTAGACAGGAATTAATTCTAATTCCCACATGATAAAAAAAAGTAAAAGATCTCGAGAAGAAAATAATCCTATTTGGCCGCTGTACATTGCTAACATAAGGAAATGGAACAATTTTGAATCTCGAGTAACTGGCCAAGCTGCTAAAGTAGCTAAAGTCGTGATGAATCCCGTGAGTAAAATGGGTCCTATGGAAAGCCCATCAATTCCCAGTCTCCAATGAAAATCAAAAAAATTGATCCATTTATAATCTTGCTCCAATTGGATTAATGGATCATCCAATTGGAAATGATAACAGAATACATAGGCCATTAGAAGTAGTTCTAATAGGCATATACAAATAGTATACCACCTAATAACCTTATTTCCTCTATGAGGGAAAAAGAAAATGAAAGTACCCGCGAATATCGGCAAAACAACAATTATAGTTAACCAAGGAAAATCATTCGTGGTAAAAACAAGATACACTTACTTTGACTTTGACCCGAAAACCCGTACTCGAGAAAAGAAAAAATTATTAGTTTTATTATTATATATATTTCTTTTCTCGAGTACGGGTTTTGTCGGTAAAGATAAAAAATGATGGATTCAAGTGGAATTTTCTCGAACGTATCAATAACCTAGACCCATGCTACGAGTTGTCTCGTGCCATAAATAAACCCGGACACTCAAAAAATCGGTTGGGCAAGCGGATTCACACCTTTTACAACCTACACAGTCTTCTGTTCTTGGAGCAGAAGCAATTTGTTTAGCTTTACACCCGTCCCAGGGTATCATCTCTAATACATCTGTGGGGCAAGCTCGTACACATTGAGTACACCCTATACATGTATCATAAATCTTTACTGAATGTGACATTGGATCTATAATTTTTTTTTAACATCATAAAATTTCGATCTAGTAAAGTAGTAAATGAATTATATATTGTAGACACCAGATGAATCAATGATTTAGTAGATTTACCAGAATCAATCTACTTCTGGATCTGCTCATGAAAGAAGGCCAAGATACTTTGATTTATTACATTTTATCAAATAGCACTATATGCTGCACATACCCATTTTTTTATTGGCAGATACTCTATATTTTTTTTTATAAACCCTATTTATTCAACAAAGTCGATTGATTGATACGAGTTGATTTTCTGTTACGATGAATTGATGAAACAATAGCTAATCCAATAGCTGCTTCAGCAGCTGCAATTGCTATAACAAAAATCGAGAAAATGTCTCCTTTTAATTGGCGACTATCAAATAAATCCGAAAATGTTACGAAATTTATATTAACTGCATTCAGTATAAGCTCAAGACACATAAGCGCTCGAACCATATTTCGACTTGTAATCAATCCATAGATACCGATGCATAATAAATAGGCACTCAAAACAAGTACATGTTCGAGCATCATTGAACAACTCCTCATCAATCTCGATTCATTTCAATATGAACAACAATTTAACCGATTCAATTGACTAAAATAGAATTAAAAAAGTACGCACAAAGGTATTGGTAATAGAAAATAGATATAAATATAGAAAAATTCCGTTTTTTTTTTTCATTTTTTTTATACTTTATCTTTATATTTATACATGAACAATAAAAAAAATATTTTGAAGAAAAGAACAAGTCTATATTAATTTAATTAATATAATTTTATATTATTTAATTTCGAAATATTTAGTACTGACGAGCCATAGCAATTGCACCGATCAAGGCAACTAAAAGAATTATCGAAATAAGTTCAAATGGAAGAAAAAAATCTGTTGATAAATGAATCCCAATTTGTTGACCATTATTTATCAAGTCCTGCTCTATAATCTGGTTTGACCTTGTAGTCCAAATAATACCGTACCATGACGTATCTGGGATAGTAGTAATTAATGAAAAAAAAATACTTGTACAAACCAGTGAAGTGACTCCATCTCCAACAGTCCAAAGATAGAAATCTTTGTAATATTCTGAACCATTCATAAACATCACGGCAAATACAATTAATACATTTATTGCTCCCACATAAATAAGGAGCTGTGCAGCAGCTACAAAATGGGAGTTCGATGGAATATGGAATAAGGATGTACAAACAAGAACCAATCCCAACGAAAAGGCAGAAAAAATTGGATTGGTAAGTAATACCACTCCTAGACTTCCCACTATAAGACCCAATCCCAAAAAAACTAAAAGAAAATCATGTATTGGTCCAGGCAAATCCATTCTATGTAAAATAAAAGATAAATTAAGTAGAAATTTTTCATGACCTTATTGAACAAACAAAAAAAAAAAGAAGAGGTTACCTATTTTTTGATACCCTTCTAATTGAATTAAATCAATATAGGGTCGTGTGTGAGTTGATGTAGATATGTTTATTTATTATATGAATGATTGAATACCATTTGTTTATCTGAAAGTTTCGTTCAAAATTGCATTGAAAAAATGTCTCGATTCAATTATTTAAATTATTTAGAGTAGAGTATAGAATAATTCTTCTATTTTCTTTTTTTTTTTTATTTATATATTATAATCACAGATATGATATTTATATATATATACTGTATGTAATGTAGTATTTTAATATACAGAGAATAGATAAATATATTTTTATGAATATATGAAAATCATTACTCTCAACCCCTTTAGGATTTTTAGTTATTATCTAAGCAAAATAAAATGAAGGAAGCTTCGCTACTTTCAATCAAAACGGAATTTTAGTAATTGGTAATTGTTCTTGAATCAAGTGGTTTAGCCGTGCCTTTTTTGATTTGAGTCGAATTCCTAATTGTTCGAATTGTGGAATCTCCAATTACTGA